AATTCCATCTGTCTTCTGGATTTGGAGAAGTGCCGATTTTCAAGAACGTGAGTCTTATGATATGGTGGGAATCTCTTATGATAATCATCCGCGCCTTAAACGTATCCTAATGCCTGAAAGTTGGATAGGCTGGCCCTTACGTAAGGACTATATAACCCCCAATTTTTATGAAATACAAGATGCTCATTGAATGATAATAAATTCATGCTCACTTATACAACACAACTCTAGATTTTATTCAAGTCAAGGAATATTTTTACGTTCTCCTCCTAGATCAAACCGAATACCTATTTCTAATTAATTCCTATTATACAAAAGCAGTCCAGATAGACTGAGCAAAAAAAGGGTTTTATTTCGATTCCCTATTTTGAAAATCAGATATTAATTTTATTCAGCCAGAATGAACAGAAAAATAAGATGATTCAAAGAAGTTCTCTACCCCGAACTTTGTATCGCGCGTATGACTTAGCACAACTAGGAAAGTAAGATAAGATAAACAAGACTAAAAAAAGATTCATCGGAATAGCAGAATACAAAATTAAGAAATGAAAAAAAAAATAAATAAAGGGGAGCCTAATCTCACCTCCTTCTTTACCATAAAGAAAAGATATATTAAATTTTTACCATTTTCTAAAAAGAAAAAGAAGTGCTTCTAGATTATAGACTTATCCACTTAGATGAATAAATCATACTATACTCTATTTATATTATGAACGAATATGTATCCCAATCCATCTCGAGGTATTTGTATCAATACCTATTCGGTAGATCTTTTTTTTTCTCTGCCAGGAACCAGATTTGAACTGGTGACACGAGGATTTTCAGTCCTCTGCTCTACCAACTGAGCTATCCTGACCTTTTCTTGTGCATCATCCTAGTAGAGGATTTGTATCTATGTCAATTAAAGGGATTAAAAAATCAATTAAATAAAGTATTTTAAATTCGAAATTTGAAAATGGGGGGGTAGTCCTACGCATTGTATATGGCTTACTTAATAATACTTAAAAATAGAGTGAATAACCAGGATCCCTTCCCGACACTGGAATAAAAAAGAAATCTATTCTAGGATAAGATCCATTGAGTTCTCTTCGCACTCCTTTGGGAAAGAGTAGAATGAGAAAGCTAATGAATCTTAAATTGATAAAAAGAAAAAAAGAGGATAAATACTATAGTTAGCGAATAAAAGAGGGTTTGGGGATAGAGGGACTTGAACCCTCACGACTTATAAAGTCGACGGATTTTCCTTTTACTAGAAATTTCATTGTTGTCAGTATTGACATGTAGAATGGGACTCTCTCTTTGTCCTCGTCCGATTAATCCACTTTATTAGATGTATAAAGCCCTTCCTTCAAATTTAGAAGAAGTTCCACTAACAACACAACGTAATTAACTCGATTCGTTAGAACAGCTTCCATTGAGTCTCTGCACCTATCCTTTTCCTTTGTATTCTAGTTCGAGAACCCTCTTGTTTTCTCAAAACACGGATTTGGCTCAGGATTGCCCTTTTTTAATTCCAGGGTTTCTCTGAATTTGGAAGTTACCACTTAGCAGGTTTCCATACCAAGGCTCAATACAATCAAGTCCGTAGCGTCTACCGATTTCGCCATATCCCCATTTTCCTCTTCTTTGAGACAAGGATTCCTTGTGTAATTTCATCCATCTCTTAGTTTTTTTTGAATCTATTGAATTCATCACTCGACGTAGTCTAGCAGTTCGACTCTATTTGAGAGACCCCACTTGCTTATTGCAATTCAGAATTGAATTGATTGTATCGTTGAGGTATTTCCAATTCAATCCGAATCAATATATCCCAAAGTTTTTCTCTCCCCCCCCCCTTACTATATTACTTTTTTAGATTATTCAAAATCATACTATAACGCTTGATATTCATTCTTTTTTTTTTTCTAATAAGAATTAGCTATTTTATTTGCTCTGACTCTATGTCTCCCTTAGTGAAATAGGAATCAATTCTATTCTATATAGAAAAATGGATTTGCGAATTAGAGAAATAAAAAGAAAATTCAATAAATTTTTAAATTTTATTTAAAGATATCTTCTAGTTAAGCATATCAAGGTAACTTTATATTTAAGAAGTTTTAGTTTTTTTTATAAGATTAAGTAGAACTTAAAATTTCGAATCTAGTTAATAGCTAAAATTAATAACTAAGATCTGCGATTTTACGGATTTCCTATACTATATCTATTTCTATTTGTTACACTATTTCTGCTATGTAAGCCCACTTAGCTCAGAGGTTAGAGCATCGCATTTGTAATGCGAGGGTCATCGGTTCAAATCCGATAGTCGGCTTTTTTTCTCTATCGATGTTCTACGAACAAAAATATCTTTTTTTTTCCGAATTCAATGGAGAATCCAGGATCTTTTATGTTTTCTACCTTACAATTTTGATAGATACAAAACAATAAAATAAATAATATATATACAAAAAATGCAGATTTTGGTGAAATTCGATTTTTTGTGGTACTTTAGTTGATTTTACTCTGTTTATCCTGTAGTTTAATTCAGTTTTAATTTCGATGTATTCTGTAATGTAAATACAATGAAATTAATTGTGTAAAATGAAATTTCAATAAAATAAAAAAGGAGTCTTCATGTCCCGTTATCGAGGACCTCGTTTAAAAAAAATACGCCGTCTGGGAGCTTTACCAGGACTCACTAGAAAAACACCTAAATCCGGAAGTAATCTGAAAAAAAAATTCCATTCTGGTAAAAAGGAGCAATATCGTATTCGTCTTCAAGAAAAACAGAAATTGCGTTTTCATTACGGTCTGACAGAACGACAATTACTTAGATATGTACATATCGCTGGAAAAGCAAAAAGGTCAACAGGCCAGGTTTTACTACAATTACTTGAAATGCGTTTGGATAATATCCTTTTTCGATTGGGTATGGCCTCAACCATTCCTGGGGCCCGCCAATTAGTAAACCATAGACATATTTTAGTTAATGGTCGTATAGTCAATATACCAAGTTTTCGTTGCAAACCCCGAGATATTATTACTACGAAAGATAACCAAAGATCAAAAGGTCTGGTTCAAAATTCTATTGCTTCATCTGACCCAGGGAAATTGCCAAAGCATTTGACGATTGACACATTAGAATATAAAGGGCTAGTAAATAAAATTCTAGATAGGAAGTGGGTTGGTCTCAAAATAAATGAGTTGTTAGTTGTAGAATATTACTCTCGTCAGACTTGAACTTAACGAAAAAAAGAAAGGTTCATAGAATTTTCTTCCCCTTACCCTTACCCTTCCCCCGAACTAAATCGACCTAAGACCACTAATTCGTAAGACTACTAATTCGTATTTTCCCACTCAACTAGCAAAAATGGATTAACCCTAGGATCTTTTTTTTTCCTATATGTATATTTTACATCCCACAGTAATTTGCTATAGAAAATTTCTATTAAATAAGATATTATTGCTGGAATAAATTGTTATTTGATTTGCTACATTGTGCTCGTTAACGTTGATAAATTAAGAAAAACGGAAAGAGAGGGATTCGAACCCTCGGTAAACAAAAGTCTACATAGCAGTTCCAATGCTACGCCTTCAACCGCTCGGCCATCTCTCCTACAATAATCTTATTATGGAAAATAAACTGAGTGAATAGCGAGTTTTCTTATTCCTGCAGTACAGGTACAACCGCAACCGCTCGGGGGTTCCATAGTTCTATTGGAAAAATTCCTTTTGCTGTAAGTGGAAGGATCTTAGGTTTTTTTTACCAGGAATTGCGCTCCCTATAAAAGTTTTAGTTTGGGTTTTTCCGCAACCAAAGAAAAAGAGAATGGAATAATTCTTCTTTTCTTCTTATTGCATAATCAAATTTATTGCATAATAAAATAAAGAAACCTTAGAATTCCGTTTGCATAAGGTACGCTACACCATACTGTCGAAATCCAAAATAGGGTATGAGACAATTAATGACTTTGCAAACACGAAATAGCTGATGAGAGAAGTTATTGTTGAGAAATAGGAAAGTCGAATGAAATCCAGTCTTAGTCAAATATTTCATATCTCTTCTTGTCCAAGCAGAATAAAAAGGATACAATTTGAGCTGCGCGGAAAATCCATACCTCTCTTATCCATTTAAAGCATATGGATTTAGAGCATACGGAGGGATCAATTTATAAGAATCGAATGTGTTTGTTTTTATGTTATTTTGTGAAGGAATGAAAACAATTCTATATGGAATGGGTTGGGAATTATGCCTAGATCCCGCGCAAATGGAAATTTCATTGATAAGACCTTCTCAATTGTAGCCAATATTTTATTGCGAATAATTCCGACAACCTCAGGAGAAAAAAAGGCATTTACTTATTATAGAGATGGTGCGATTTGACTCTTTTTTTTTGTTTTTTTTTAGCCCTACCTACACCTTAGTCTTCCGAGAAAGAGAGGGGGTTCACATAGAGAGAACAATATTAGTAAAGCAAACCCACGCTTCGGGAAGGTGAGGTGAACTAACAATTCCTTCTGTCGTGTATCCTCGATTGATGCGGCCTCAGATGCTTCAATTATAGATTTGAGTATTGAGCGAAAGGTTATACCTACAGGATAGGTTATGGATTACAGGCCAACTCTACTCTATTAGTACCAGTAGGCAGCATAGGGGAGAAAAGAAAAGCACTACACCTAGAAATAGGAAAGGAATCAACAAGAGAAAAACTTTGTTAGAAATTAGCCCTTTCCTGATCCGTATCAGGGTTGGGAAGAATGGTTGGGATAACAAACAACCATCAGGTTTGTACTTTGGATACCCCTATAACCATCAAAGATCGTTGAAGTGGCTAATTCCTCTAAATAGGGGGCGTTGAGAACAAATAAATTCTTGGAGCTATTGTTTTTTTCTAGCATTAATAAAATTCATTGGTGTTAAGAAAAACCTCTTGCGAGAAGGTTGGCTAGAGATTTCTTGGAAAAATACCAGCCCCTTTCGATTCATAATGAGACGGGACTAATTCTATTTTTATTCTATAGATTATTTCGCTTAGTACTATGTATAGAAGGGAGGAGCCGTATGAGATGAAAACCTCATGTACGGTTTTGGAACGGAGATTTTTTGAATAGAATGAACGACCGTAACGGATGTTGGCTCAATCCGAAGGAAATTATGCGGAAGCTTTGCAAAATTATTATGAAGCTACGCGACTAGAAATCGACCCCTATGATCGAAGTTATATACTCTATAACATAGGACTTATACACACAAGCAATGGAGAGCATACAAAGGCTTTGGAATATTATTTCCGGGCACTAGAACGAAACCCTTTCTTACCGCAAGCTTTTAATAATATGGCCGTGATCTGTCATTACGTGCGACTATCTCCACTATAGAAAGAAAAAAAGAGAGGATCAAATTTTCTAGTAAATACTAAAAAAAAAAGGCTTTCTACATAGGGATCGTAAAAACAACGATTTTTCCCTATCAGCTGTAGGAAGGAAGGACACTTCAAGAGAATCAAAAAAGGAAGAAAGTATCGCCTATACTACTACTCTATGGATAAAGCTCTCAAATTGATAGGGAAAGCACCGTAAAGATCAATTAGTGAGCGACTGGGTCGATACAATTAAAAAAACTGCTTACTTATCTTATCCCACGATATGGGGTCAAATTTAGGAATCCGCTTATGTAATAGAGCCGATCCACTAAGGGATTAAGCAGCGGTGTAGTATCAGATCCCAAAGATAGTAAGTTCTTTTTTCTTTCTTATGTAAAAAAGTCTTTTTCAAGGATTCTATAGAGATTTCATATATGAAACCGGGATAGTTACCTTTTAGAAAATTCGAACGAAGGCTCTAGATCTATCTATGCTTCATTCTTCTGAAGGTGGGAAAAAAGATCAAACTGATTATGGATAAAAATTAGGGTTTGAAACTTAGGTAATTAACTTCTTCTGCTTAACCCAAAAACAAATTCGATGGATTTTTTAGAAATCGAATTCAGTTAAGATAGGGTAAATTAAGATAGCAATTTATGAGCCGTATGAGGTAGGAAACTCTCAAGTACGGTTCTAAGGGAAGGAACTGCCTATTCCGACCGAGGAGAACAGGCCATTCTACAGGGTGATTCGGAAATTGCAGAAGCTTGGTTTGATCAAGCTGCTGAGTATTGGAAACAAGCTATCGCGCTTACTCCGGGAAATTATATTGAAGCACAGAACTGGTTGAAGATTACGAAGCGCTTTGAATTTGAATAAGGGCACGCTCCTTATTTTTCATAAAATGGGTGGTTTGGTTATTGATCCATTAATCAAATAAATTAGGTCGTAAGATCGAATCAAGAATTTTATTATATCCCTTTCTTCTACCTTCTATTTTATATGATATTTCAAAAGGATAAACCATAGGGATAGGGTCCAGAATAGAAGTAATAAAGTGAATAAAAAGAAAAAATAGTGGCAATATAAATATTGCTAATATATCAGGACTGTCTTATTGATAATTCTAATGAGTTATCCTGGAATTTAGAATAAAATAAAAAACCCTATATTATGCTCAAGGAAAGTAGATGTATATAGGAGCTTATACCTTCAAAAAAAATACACCAGTTTCTTAAATTTCAATTTGTTTTTCTTACGTCGGGAAATATTTGTTTTTCAAGACAAACAGTGTCCGTTAGGCACCTAATCTTTATGTCATAATAGATCCGAACACTTGCCTCGCATTGACTTCAATATATAATTGCTCCAGTGAATAACTAAAAAAAATAGAAGAACGATAGATAGTAAAGAAAAGAACTAACCATAATATCTATCTTTCAAAATCTATCTTTCAAAGATTCACTAAAAAGACAGTTGGCGAGTCTCTTTGTATGTCTTGTCCGGAAAGAGGAGGACTTAATGATTATTCGTTCGCCGGAACCAGAAGTAAAAATTGTTGTGGATAGGGATCCTGTAAAAACATCTTTTGAAGAATGGGCCAGACCCGGCCATTTCTCAAGAACACTAGCTAAGGGCCCTGATACTACCACTTGGATCTGGAACCTACATGCTGATGCTCACGATTTCGATAGTCATACGGGTGATTTGGAGGAGATCTCTCGAAAAGTCTTTAGTGCTCATTTCGGGCAACTCTCCATTATCTTTCTTTGGTTGAGTGGCATGTACTTTCATGGTGCCCGCTTTTCCAATTATGAAGCATGGCTAAGTGATCCTACTCACATTGGACCCAGTGCTCAGGTAGTTTGGCCTATAGTAGGGCAAGAAATATTGAATGGTGATGTAGGCGGGGGTTTCCGAGGAATCCAAATAACCTCTGGCTTTTTTCAGCTTTGGCGAGCATCTGGAATAACTAGTGAATTACAACTCTATTGTACTGCAATTGGTGCATTGATTTTTGCAGCGTTAATGCTTTTTGCTGGTTGGTTCCATTATCACAAAGCCGCTCCAAAATTAGCTTGGTTCCAAGATGTAGAATCCATGTTGAATCACCACTTAGCAGGATTATTAGGACTTGGGTCTCTTTCTTGGGCGGGACACC